AACAAATTCAACTCCACATTGTTCACAAAATTTCGGGTCTTCTTTTTCATCTCCGATCACTCGATAATTTCCACAAGCGCAAATTCCACTCTTTATAGGCCCAAAAATCCTTTCACAAAATAATCCATCTTTTTCCGGTTTATTGGTTTTGTAATGAAAAGTATAGGGTTTTGTCACCTCTCCAACTATCTCTCCATTAGGTATTTTTTTAGTAGCCCAAGCACTTATTTGCTGAGGAGAAACTAATCCAATTCGGAGTTGTTGATGTTTATACCGATCGATCATATAAGAAATTTTGTGATTCATTCCGATTAAACTTCCTTCCTATTAATCTGGAAATTCTTCTCAGATACAAGGAAATGATTCAGTTCCAGAGCCAAAGATCGTAGTTCTCGAACAAGTAATCGAAAAGATTCTGGAGCATCTTCTGGTTTAGGTATTGTTCCTCCAATGATAGTGGTACCAAGTACTTCTTGGCGAGCTCTAATATGATCAGATTTATAAGTAAGCATCTCTTGTAAAATATGAGCAACACCAAACCCCTCTAGAGCCCAAACCTCCATTTCGCCTACCCGCTGCCCCCCCTGCTTAGACCGGCCTCTAAGAGGTTGTTGTGTAACAAGTGCATAATGTCCACTAGAACGTCCGTGTATTTTATCATCAACCTGATGAATTAATTTCAAGATATAGGGCTTTCCTATTATCACAGGTTGTTCAAAAGGATCTCCCGTTCTTCCATCAAAAATCCGGCTTTTTCCTGGATACTCGGGTTCAAATACCCATGGATTGGCTGTTTGCTTACTGGCTTCATATAATTCAGAAAATACTAATTTTCTCGAAGCCTCTTGTTCATATCTCTCATCAAAAGGGGCTATTCGATAATGTCGATCTAGCAGACTTCCCGCTAACCCAAGCGAGCATTCAAATATCTGTCCTACATTCATGCGTGAGGGTACTCCTAATGGGTTGAAGACCATATCCACGGGTCTCCCGTCTTGCAAATAAGGCATATCCTGTCTAGGCAAAATTTTTGAAATGATACCTTTATTTCCATGTCTTCCGGCTACTTTATCACCTACTTTGATTTCACGTTTCTGTGAAATATATACACGAATTATTTCTGGGTTATAACTTGAACCCCCCTTTTTCTGAACCCATCTCACATCAATAACTCGACCTCTACCACCTATAGGCAATTTTAAACAAGTTTCTTTTGAAGTCGATACCTGAATGCCAAGTATGGCCCGTAATAATCTATCTTCCGGAGCATACGAGGATTCTTTCGCCACCTGAGGCGTTAATTTACCTACTAAAATATCACCCGTTTCAACCCACGATCCTAGCATCACAATTCCATTTTTGTCTAAATTTCGGAGTAAACGGCCCTCTAGATGCGGTATTTCTTTAGTGATCCTTTCAGGACCTTGGGTTGTCACATGCGTCTGAATTTCATATTTCCGTATGTGGAAAGAAGTATAAATATCACCATATACTAGACACTCACTAATGAGTACCGCATCTTCAAAATTGTATCCTTCCCATGGCATATAAGCCACTAATATATTTTTACCCAAAGCGAGTTCCCCACCAACTGTAGCAGCACCATCCGCTAAAATTTGTCCCTTTTTAATGCATTTACCCCGCCGAACCTGAGGTTTTTGATGCATACAAGTATTTTTGTTTGAGCGTTGATACATAATTAATGGAATACTTAGAGTATTCTCATTACCCGATAAAATTATCTTCTCAGTGTCAGTATAAAGGATTTTCCCTTCGTGTTCGGCTATAGCGGGAACCCCCGAATCTAAAGCCACTTGGCGTTCCAATCCAGTTCCAACAATGCACTTTTCGGACCGAGAAAGTGGAACTGCTTGACGTTGCATATTAGAACTCATTAAAGCGCGATTCGCATCATTATGTTCGATAAAAGGAATTAGGGAAGCTCCAATGGAAAAATATTGGAAAGGAAAAATGCTTCGAAGATGAACCTCTTCCCATGCGATAGTCAAAAATTCTTGGCGGTATCGAGCTGGTACAGCTTGTTCTTCTTGAATGCCCCGATTAAGAGCCAAAGAATTTCCTGCCGCTATCATATAATATTCATCTTGACTTGGTGATAAAAAAAGCATCCGTATCCGCTTTGATTTCTCAACGAGTTCATAAAACGGACTTTCTAACGACCCCCAATCACCAATCCTGGCATGAATTGATAAAGATCCAATCAGTCCAACATTGATTCCTTCAGACGTGTCAATGGGGCAAATACGCCCGTAGTGACTAGGATGGATATCTCGTATCCGAAAATTAGCAGTTCGCCCTGTTAATCCGCCAGGGCCCAAATAACTCAACTTTCTCCCATGAACGATTTGTGTCAATGGATTAGTTCGATCCAAAACTTGAGATAATGGGTGTAATCCGAAAAAGGATTCATAAGTAGTTGTTAGCGGAGTTGAAGTTACCAAATTCTGAGGAGTAGGTATCAATTTATGCCTAATTGCTCCGCCTATAGTTCCCTTAACTACATTTTCTAAACGAGCCAGAGCCAACCCGAGCTGGTCTTGTAAAAGATCCGCTACAGAGCGAATACGTTTATTTTTCAAATGATTCATATCATCAAGTGTACCCATTCCAAATTTCATCCCAATCAAATGATCGGCAGCTGCTAATATATCTCGTGGTAACAAAAATATATTGTTCTGAGGTATATTAAGATTCAGTCTCCAGTTAATATTTCGGCGACCAATCCTTCCCAATTCACACCTTTGGTGAAAGAATTTTTTTTGTAATTCCTTACATAAGGATTCAGAAAATATTGGATCCCCACCTACACAAGAAAATTGTTGATAAAACTCCAAAATAGCATTTTCTTTTGACCCAATTTTTTTTTTCTCCTTATCGGTCAAGAAAGATAAGAAAATTTCAGGGTAGCAAACATTCTCTAGAATTTCTCTTAGATTCGAACCCATAGCTGATGATAGAACTAGAATAGATATTTTCTGTTTCCTACTCACACGAGCCCATATTCTTGCTTTTTTATCAATCTCTAATTCTAGCCTGCCCCCCCAATCTGATATTATGGTACCGGTATAGACCGAAATCCCGTTATGATCCAATTCTGACTGGTAATAGATACCAGGACTTTGTAATATTTGATTGATCACAACTCTGTATATTCCGTTTACTATAGAAGTTCCAAGGGAATTCATTAAAGGAATGTTTCCAATAAAAATTCTTTGTTCTTGCATATTCCTACTGGTTTTCCAAATTAATCCCGCGGATACATATAATTCAGAAGAATATGTAAGTGATTCATAGACAGCATCTCGTTCTTTTATCAGAGGTTCTACCAATTGATATGTTTCCACAAATAATTGAAATTCAATTTCGTGATCTATATCTTCAATTTTTGGAAATTTATAAAGTTCTTCTATTAAACCCTGATCAATAAACCGATAAAACCCTTCAAATTGTATCTGATTAAATCCGGGTATTGTAGATGTTCCCTCTTTTCCATCCCCGAGCATCTTTTTTGAATTTCCCATTTATCCGTTTATTGAAAAAATCCCATCTCTCATTCTTCACCGAATCATATCCATAGAATTCGATCTAGCAATAATGGAATTTCTATTCTGTTTACTGAATCACATGAAATTTTATCCAACTCCAAGATATATGGAATGTATGAAATACGTATGAACGGAGACTAGATTCAATTGGCATTTTTTTATAAGAAAGAGATCCAAATGGAACAGAATTGAGAAATACCACTGGAACTTATGGAGTTTTGTAAAGACTAGAAAAAAAGTAATTTCATTTTCACCTATGATATTACATATTCCAATTCGATTGCATACCATAAAAAACTGTATTCATGATTGGATCTGTTCGAGCAGATAAACATATAATAAATAGAAAACTTCTTTTTTAACCACTTTACTTTTTCATGTATTTGTATTTCATTGTTCAAAAAAATATTTGCAGAAAAAAAAGATTGATTTTTACCTATTTTGAATAGAATATTTATAATATCATTGAATTGAAGTAGATAAGAAAACGTTGGTTTTTTTATTTATTAATTTTTATTATTATTAAAATAAAAAAGAATGCACAAATATATATATGTCTCTTTTTCTTCTTTTATTGTGGTACAGTTCTATTTGGGACAGCACATGCTGTGCTCTACCAAAAATTCAATTTTCTTTTGAATGTATTCAATGAAAAATTAAAATACAAAAATTTATTGAGAATTACCCTTAAAAAGTATCCCTAGAGAGATAAAATACCCCATTATAGAGCTATAGCTTATAAACAACGTAACGTATGTTCTGATTCTGGGGTTTACATATACTCATCATTACTGTTATAATTGAAATTGAAGAAGATTTCTTTTTAATTGAAAAAACTTAATATAGATTAGTTAGAAATCTATTTCTAATGATTTTCTTAGATTATTAGAAATAAAAAAATGTAGATTTGAATTCAAAAAAGGTCATGAATTTACAGTCAATAGTTAATGGTTCTGATTTGTACTAGATTCTATATTTTGTGACTGAAAATCTATATTTTTTTTCGGAGTTGAAAAAAAAAAAAAGAGAAACTTTGAATCTAGTTTCTATCGTTTTGGCGGCATGGCCGAGTGGTAAGGCGGGGGACTGCAAATCCTTTTTCCCCAGTTCAAATCCGGGTGCCGCCTCAACAACAGACTTGAAATCTCCTGTTATAAAACTATAACAAACGTAGGAAAAGACTCTTGATACTTTCTTTTCGTGATTTTAAGCCCCTGGCTCTCGAGGTTCTATTCTCTAACCTAAAGTTTTGCCTATCAGATTCGAGGAAAACTAAAAGGAGTGGAGGGAAATCCATTAGATTGGATAGGCAGAGGGGAATTAAATTAATAGTTTTGGAAAGGACCTAAGATATTTTGGATACAGACTCATGAAAGTCTCGGAATGCTCAGACATTCAATCAATATTAGATGAAGAATTTCCTTTCGTTTTACTTCCAAAAAAAAAAAAACGATAAAAGAAAGAAAAAATATTATTCTTTCTACATGTGAGTCAGATTCCTTGGATACTTCGAAAAGTGTCTGTTTACTTGTGTTTACATCTTGTCGATTCTACTAGAAATTCTATAATTAAGAATAACTCATTATAAGATAAGTGGATTTTTTTGAGTAGTTCATCAATGGTGACCAAATACCTCTCCCTTTTTTTGACTCTGCACCAGTTATTTCACTATTATTAGTGAACAATAATGGAAAAGTTTCTTCATATTCATAGAAATAGGGGACAGAATTCACATGGATATAGTAAGTCTCGCATGGGCTGGTTTAATGGTAGTTTTTACATTTTCCCTCTCTCTCGTAGTGTGGGGAAGAAGTGGACTCTAGAAGTACTCCTAATTGCGATAATAATCAAACTCTATCAACCTGTATCAATTGTTTTAGTTTTCTAGACCGGCCGGCAATTTTTTTAAGATTTTTTTTAGAAATTGGATTTATGTTTTGTTTTATTGACTCATTTTATATTTTTATATCTTTTATATCAGGGTTTACACCGTTAACCATTCATGGGGTAACCCCTTTTCGAAATCTCAAGAAGTTTCCATCGAATTCGGATTATCCGTATTAAATGGATCAAACAAATAAATGAAATTGAGAAAGTATGTACATACATTTCATATTCTATTTCATTTATATTTACATTTATAAAGAAAAAGAGAGATATGGGTGGATTCCTTTATATTAAGATATTTCACTTGTATCTTTATACATTACAATAACCATAATGGCTAGTATGGTAGAAAGAGATCTCTTTCTACCATACTAGCGGGCCCCTTAGGATACTACTGAGTCTAATGCATTCCTTTCATTTAAGACGAGAAATTGACATACTTTTTTTCATTGATAGTCAAATTGTATTCAAATTAATTATTTTGACTAATCGTTTTTACGTAAATTATAAGCAAAAAAGCAGTAGGAACGAGAATGAAGAGTGCAGTAGCAATAAATGCAAGAATATTGACTTCCATAATTTAATCGTTTATTATTTATTTTTTTTTCTTTGGAATATCTCGGGATTTAATCCCATAGAGATGAGAAATCTTTCGCTTGTAAACTCACTCAGAGGAATTAGATTTCGATGATATCGAATGAAAGAAATATCATGAATAACAATATCGGAGCTATAAAATCGATTCATCGTCAAGAATTTAATAGTATAACATAGGAAGATCTTTTATCCACACCGAATACATAATGAGATTCCTGATCCAATCAAAAAATATTTATTTCTGATTCTTTTTCCCCGCTTTCGTTTCTACAACCTAGTACTTTACTTTCCTTGTACAATTATCTGATGAAATATCATAAAAAACCTTTTCTACTTCGATTGTTTACAAAAAGAGTTTCTAAAGAACCTTAAATAAACAATAGAAATCAAATAGAGAAAACAAGTACGAAATTTCAATTTCAAATTGAAAAAATTTTGTAAGGGTCTATGATCTTTTTGGAAAACAAAGGGAATGTGATAAAGACGAGTCCCGGTAAAAAAACTAAAATATTCCAAAAAATGAACTATTTAAATTTTCTTACGAGTTTTTCTTCGACATCGACTCTAATCGTTAAAAAGAGCATATTCATTAGGGAAGACTTATTTTATCTTTATTTTTTAAATATCCTCTTTACTTGGTTGGATTCGAACTATTTTCACTTCCTTGACTTCATAGAAACAAAAGTATATATAGGTACTCTTGGCAAACGTATTATACGCTATCCTATTTCATTTTCCTACACGAGTTTTAATTGACAAAAAGAAGAAACCCCGTACAGTATCTCGTTCTTGAAGTGTTGAATGCTCTCAATAATTATAATTATACTAATTTACATATGTCTCTCTACCATCAATTGGTGCTATGGAAATACCCCTTTCTTTTGCTTGATGAAAAAAGAAAAATAAAATAAAAAGATAACGGAAACCATTTTGATCCCCTTGCCCAGAAACAAAAAGGGGAGTTTATGTCTTTTTTTTTTATTGAATCCGCCGGGACTGACGGGGCTCGAACCCGCAGCTTCCGCCTTGACAGGGCGGTGCTCTGACCAATTGAACTACAATCCCATGAAAATCAAGTGGGTAGCTTACATATTCCTTCTTATGATTTCATTTTAATCATTTCAATTTTAGATTCAAATTAGTGTTTTGAAACAAAGAAAGTCACAAGTGATATATTGATATCTATATTGTAATTTTTATTGTAAAAAAAATAGATTATTTTCTCGGCTTTGTTCATTAAAGTTTATATTTAAAGGATCCATATCGGGATCCTTAGTAAGATCAAGATCGGAATTTTTTATGGAAACAAAAAAGTAACGAGACACAAGAAATAAAGAAAAAAGTAAAGTCGCAATATACCCAGAAATTTGACTTTTTTTCTTACCCCTTCTCTGTCATTTATGCAAAACAAAAAGGGTTATGTAGACAGCGAATTATTGGGCCGAGCTGG